ATTTATCCCGTCCTTGTCTTGTATCCTCTTCCTTTGTTTTTATATGCCTATTGTCTAGTGCTAGGAATGGGATAGAAGTAATGAATTCCATACATCCCGAAAAAGCAGTATAAACAAAGCAAGCAGAGGTATTTACAGAATTTTTTGATCATACATATTTAATTGTATTGATTGACAAGAATTCCGCGCTTTTTACCAACTTGATGGTAAGGAATCTCTGGATCTAGAAATTCATTTCGAATAATTGAACCTTTTCAAACTGTTTCTTTTTAAGAACCAAAAAAATTTGTGCCAAAATAACAGATGCCAAGAAGAACAAAAGGCCTTGGACGCGTAATGGATCTTGAAGCACTATTTCTGCATCTCCCTGACCAAACCCCCCTACATTAGGATTGCTTGTTAATGGTTGATCAAGCTTGATGGATTCACCCTCTGAAACAAGAAGTTCTGGTCCTGGAGGTATAATATCAACCACTTGGTGTCCATCCGATGCATCAACTATGGTTATTTCATATCCTCCTTTTTCTTTACGTACTATTCTGCTTACTATACCTGCGGATGTAGCATTATAGACCGTATTGTTACTCTTGCTCCCATCAGGATAAATCTGACCCCTTCCCCGGTTCCCTCCTACATATATGGGATATTTTAAGAAGTGAACATCTTTCTTCGTAGCAGGGTCGGGGGAAAGAATGGGAAAGACGATTTCACTATATTTCTGACCTGGAACAGGACCTATCACAAGAATATTTCTTTTATTGGGACGATAACTCTGAAAAGACAGATTTCCTATCTTTTCTTTCACCTCGGGAGAAATACGATCGGGAGGGGCTAATTCGAATCCCTCGGGTAAAATAAGAACAGCCCCCACATTCAAAGCCCCCTTTTTACCATTAGCAAGAACTTGTTTCAGTTGCTTATCATAAGGAATTCGAACAACTGCTTCAAATACAGTATCAGGAAGTACAGCTTGCGGAACTTCAATATCCACAGGCTTATTAGCTAAATGGCAATTGGCGCATACAATTCGCCCAGTTGCTTCTCGTGGATTTTCATAACCTTGCTGCGCAAAAATGGGATACGCATTTGAAATAGATGTTCGAGTTATTACATATATCATGATCGATACAGAAATAGATCGAGTCATCTGTTCCTTTACCCAAGAAAAAGTATTTCTATTTTGCATGATCCAATCATTGATCCAGGAATTTCTACAATAAATTAGATAGGTGACTAGTATAGTTCCCTATCCGCGAGTCTGCCATTGTACCGAAATAATTCTACTAAAATAGGACGAATACCTTGAAGAGGTAGAAGTATAAAGAAAATAAGTAAAATGCTTTCTTTATACGCGAAGAAAAATTTTGATTGATATCAGGAGATCAAATAAGTTCTTCATTCATTCATTGAATGATAAATGACTACGAGCGAAGGAGATACGCGATTTAAAAAACGGAAGATCCAATATTTCACAATTGTATCTAGAATAACTGGAAAAGTGGAAACAAGACCAGATATAATTTGATCGTTATGAGCCAATCCAAAATCATTGTAGATCAAACCAATCATTAGTTCCCAACCGTGGGTCGAGTGAAATCCGATCCATAAATCAGTAACTAAAAGAATCGAAAAAGCTTTTATTGTGTCACTTAAGTTATAGAAGAATTCCTGAACCCAAGAATTAAGAATGACAAGCTTTTCATTACCCAGAATAAAATAACCACTTAGAATAGCGAAACAGATTATATTTGTCGAAAAATGCAAAATGATATGGAGATGATATTCATTGTGTGTTTTGACCAATTGTATCGTTTCCTTGTGTATTCCTATACGAAACTTTTGTATATGTGTCTCCGGGTATTCTTTTATCATTTCGTCCAACAAGAAGAGTTCTTCTAATTCTAGGAATTTTTCTAGAACATTTTTCTCTTGAATATCATTCAAAAAAGTTTCGGATTGCCTAGTATTCCACCAATTAATAATCCAAGGTTCCAGACTTTTTTGAAATGAGAGAGAGACCCACCAGGGCAAAAATACTATAGATGCAAGATATGGGAGGGAAGTCAATGCTTTCTTTTTTTTCATTTTTTATTTGTGAATTGGTAATGAACTGCTTCATTTGTCAACTCTATCTGATCTGATATTTCTCTAAAGCGCGAGTCCTATAACAAGGTATCGAACCTATGGATCTATTCTATTCCTATTTTTGTATAATAATTTAGTCCTTAGATCTAGAAGGAATATAGAAATAGAATAAGGGCCCCTTTTCGGATGAAAAAAATAAAATTTATGAAATAAAAATAATAAATAATATAATAATATATATATTAAGTATATATATAGTATTTTAGTTTAGGATTTCGGGATATCTCGATTGGGCAAATTCGAACGAATTTCATCTTCATTTGTTCCTTTCGATAAATACTCGAAAAACCTACTCGAAGTAACGAATATTATTCGGATTTCAAGACGAAAAACCCTCCCGGATCAATTCCATTAATTTTTTCGAAATGTTGTACCGTCTAACCATAGCGCAGGAATACGGTATCAATTCAAAATCTGAGGCCTAACCTAAAAAGATGAATTCTGTATTACGAAATACATATTCGGATATTTGATGAATTCATACTTAGATTAGACTCATTAGACTTTTTACTAGTATAAAAGAATTGAGTTGGGCCCTATACGCATACAAAACGGTTTTGGTATAGAAAAAAATTTCTTCTTATTGTTTATTATATTTATTATAGTTGTTCCATATACGTTCTCCTACTTTTGTTTTATTCTATGCGGATTGTTGTGCCAACGGACCGAGGAAACAGAATCTAACATGTTTTGCTCGAATGAATATTCTGAGGAAACTTCAATTGTATTAAAAAGGAAATTAGCAAGCTCCTTCCATTATGCGGAGAAAACATTCATTCTTCGTTCGGTTCATTTCAAAATACTTCAATTGGTACGCGCAAGAAATAGGCCAATTCCGCCGCTTTTTGCTCAATTTCTCGTGGAGTCAAATTCTCATCAGTACGAGTCAAGGGAATGGTTCCTTGGCCTCTGATTTCCATATAAAGAATACGACGAGGAAAAAGACCCTCTTTAACCTCCATTCTGATTGATTGGATATCTTTCATAAAGAAACGAAGGAAGATGCGACGATTTATTCCGGGGAATCCCCAACGAAAAATACACATTATTCCTTCTTTTCTATCAAATCGGTCATAACCACTACCGACATTCCATGAAATTGTGCACCACAAATAGGAACTAATGAATAGACCCGCGATCCCATAGAAAGACATCACGATCCCTTGTGGAAAAAAAACGATTTGCTGAGATGGAAATCCGGGTATCAGATTCCTACCAAGATAACTGGAAGTGCCAACCACTAAGAATCCTAATGAACCTAAAAAAAGGATACAGGCCCAGCAAAAATTACTTGCTTTTCGAGACCCTGTTATAAGTTCTATCCATATATGTTCTGATCGCCAGTTCATACTATACTAGATCCCGTTGCATTCGATTGGAATTGAGAAAAAAATTTGACTTTACTTTTCTTCTTGATGCCGAAGTAACTTTCATCAACTAGCACTATTCTGATATGAACCATTAGGAGTAATTGGTTAGATACATTGACTTTCTATTATAAAAATATTCGCCGAGCCTTTTTAACCGGATATGCCCGCATATAACTGCATTTATGCGGATATCATGCATTCGCATGCATAACAGTTCTTTCATTTGTGTTCGGAAAAAGCCACATATCGTACCATATTACACTAAACAATTTTCGGTACCAAATAAATATCTGTATTATGATTCCGTGTTGAAATAAATTGATGAAATTTGGTCCCGTCGGATCTAGACAATCTTATTTTTTTGGACATGAAGAAATAAAGAAGCCATTGCAATCGCCGGAAATACTAGACCCACTAAAGGGACAAAAATAGAGGGTAAGTTAAGATCTGTCATAGAATGGGTACCTCGATTTAATATTTGTACCTATTATAAAGATATCTTATGATAAGTATATCTATTATAAACTATTATAAATAATATATTATAAATAATATTAAGTAGTTAATAAGTGCAAGGAATGAGAACTAAATGAAGTGTACCTATTCATCTTTCTACACGAATATGTATGATATTCCGCTTTAAGAAATTTCATTATTCTCCCATCCTTATATTCTTTCTATCTATCTTTCTAATAAAATAGAAAGTTTTTATTTAAATTAAAGAGTTTATTATAATATAAGTTCGCGACTCTAACTAAACTAATTCAATCCAACAAAAAAGGATTCCTAGTAAAAAATGGGAGTTCTTGGTGGACATAGTAGACATAGAAATCGCTTCTATTCTATATTTATTTTCATTTTATTTCGATATTTTTTTTTGGAATTTTTATTCAAAGGAAAGAAACCATGGAGCTGAAATAACTCACTCAGAACACCTTTTAAAAGATTACGCGGTACGATTGGGTCGAATAAGCCCTTATGGAATAAATACTCAGCCGCTTGTGAACCGTCAGGTACTGTTTTATTCAATGTTTGCTCAATCACTCTTTTACCCGCAAAAGCAATGTAGGCATTGGGTTCCGCAATAATAACATCTCCCAACATACCAAAACTGGCGGTTACTCCACCTGTTGTAGGAGATGTAAGAATTGATACATAGAATAACTTTTTATTTGATTGATAATTATATGAAGCAGAAGATATTTTAGCCATTTGCATCAAGCTCAAACTTCCTTCTTGCATGCGTGCTCCTCCAGAAGCACACACAATAATGACAGGTAGAGATCGATTAGTAGCATACTCGATCAAACGGGTGATTTTCTCTCCTACTACGGATCCCATACTACCCCCCATGAACTGAAAATCCATAACCCCAATTGCTATGGGAATACTATTTAGTTGACCTATGCCTGTTTGAACAGCTTCAGTTAAACCTGTCCTTCTTTGATAAGAATCGATACGATCTCTATAAGGTTCCTCCTCGGA